TGAATAGGAAAAAGAATGGATCCGCAGGGTCCCAAATGAATTGGCTTATTCGAAAAAAGCCTTGTTCTTTGGACCATCTATCTCGTGTCTGGTACTGCATGGTTCCACTCTGCAAGAACTCCGAATCATTCTCTTGAAGCTCATCCTCCTCATGTTCATGATCAATGATCCGCTTGCCCCGAAACCGAAATGACCTGGCCCAATAGGGAAATCCCAATTCATTGGGCCTTTCGATACAATCAAATAGATTGCCCCAAGGGCGCCACATTCTAGGAGCCCAAACTATGTGATTGAATAAATCCTCCTCTATCTCTTGCGGGTCGAGGGCTCCCCCCCCTTCAAACTCCGATTCGTATTCTTCATTTTCATATAGAAATCTCTGATCAACGATAGAACAAGATCCATTTTGCATCATATCTAAGGGATTCCTTGGTTCGGACCGAAGAAGCAGGGTCACTCGATCATTATCAAACTGACTGCAATCTTTTTCTGTCCGTGAGAATCCCCCCAGAGCGCCTTCTACTTCTAATAGGCCATGAACTAGATCAGAATCATTCTCAAGGAATCCATAAGAAGTGACCCAATTTTTTTCATCGGGTCCGGGTGGAGACCAAAGATCTTGAGCGACCGATCCGGCAGAACAACTCAAAAGATAAAGAAGTATCGTTAATTTCTTCATGCTCGTTCCAAGCTCGAAGTACCATTTGGACAAATAAGAATCCCCTTCCATACATGATTTCTTCTTCATATAGATAGATATTGGATCTATGGGGCCATTACTTAGAAGTACATTTTGTGCAACAGCCCTTCCTATCTGATAGAAAAGGATCCCATGATCCTGAACCGATCTTACCTTGGATCGCAAATCCCAAGTTTGTCTATGAAGAGCGGATCGAATTGTATTACTGTCTATAATGGATTTCTTCTGTGTAATACTAATTGATAGGGCCTCGTTGGTAAGTGCTACAAGATCTCGTGCACTGGAAACCATGGTTATGGACCCGAATCCATTAGTATGGAACATTTTCTTTTCCAAGTGAAATCCCTTAGTATATGAAAGAGTGAAAAAGTGCTTTCGTTGTTGTGGAATAAGAAGCCTTCGTACCTTAATGCATGTATTTAATTTATTCGGAGCTATTAGAGCGGGATCCACTTTTTTGGGAATATGAGTCGAAGCAATAACTAGAATATTTCTAGTGGAGGAGCTTTCACAATCCTCACAATCCCCGGAGAGATGGTTCACTAATAGACCGAGGGATAAGTAATTTGACTCATTCACAGACAGATCATGAATGTTTGGAATCCATATTATGCAAGGAGACATTGATTTTGCTAATTCGAGTTGAAGGGTGATATCAAATAGGTCTATTTTCGGCGTCATTTCCCTATCTATAGTTATCTCACTCGTCAAAGTTAGCAGCTCCTTTTCAATATCAATATCAATATCAAGGTCAAGGTCATCGTCGTTACTATCATCAAAATCGTCATCATCATCTTCAAAATCGCTCTCTTCATAAAAATAACCTTGAGGCTTGTCATCCAGGAACTTGTTCGTAAATACCGTAATGAAAGGAACGTAGGAGTTTGTCGCTAGGTATTTGACCAAATAGGATCGTCCAGTTCCTATAGAACCTATCACTAAAATACCCCTAGAGGGGGATAGGGCTAATCGGAGCGAAAAGGGTTTTCCATGAGATGGGAAATTAAAACTATTAGCCCCACACGAGGTTTGTGAATGTGAATAAGTGATTGTCTGATAATGAGCAAGGAATATCCGCCTTTCTGCTAAACAGGATCTATTGAACTCATAATTCATTAGACGCTTTTTATGAATGTCAACTAAGTATCGTAAGTAAACGGATCCCGGTTGTTCAATCATTTGATAACCAGAGTCATTCTTTGAGAAATGATCACTATGAGTCAGACTCAATAGAATTTTATCAATCCTTTCTTCCTTCGTTAAGGTGGAGAACTGAACCAAGAATTCTCTTTCTTCATCATCAATCGAATCACTGTTCGCGAACCAGGATTCGATTTTATCATCAATCCAAGCACCGTTCACGTTTTTTCTTTTTCTTATCAATGAATAGATCTCTTTACTTGTACGACTTAGATGTCTCGTATTTCTCGAAAAAGTTATTCGATTGATGGGATTTGGTATAAGACTTAGGAAATCGATGATATCGATGAGATTGATATTCAAATATTTCTTCTTAGAACGTATTGATTTGACCCCATAAGCGGGACCACCACCCAATAGCATGTTGCTGCCAAAAGCAGAACCCCGTATTTCTTCTAGAAAATATCCTAATTGTTTCAGAGCAACTAGAAAGAGATTCTTTAACCAGAAAGAATTCAGTTCAGATGGAGGATACCCATCCAGAAGTTTTCGTAACTCAATCATGTATGATGGAATCATCAAAGATTTGATCTTTTCGAACTCTGTCTGTAACTCACTAGAGGCTCGGGAAACAAAGAGAAGATGTGTACGAACGAGATATCCAGCAACAAGAAGAAGGAAAAGGATTGAATAGAAGAACTCCCGAGCATTTGGTGATCCCAGATGTACCCAGAATGAAAGGGGTGACTCATTATTTCGATGAATCATTTCTTCGGACAGAAGAAGACTATGTAAACACTTCCTCGAAATCTGACTTATCCGATTCCGTTGTGGAAGAATCGCCCACCATATTTTCCGAGGAATTCGCCGTGATATATCCATAATATCGTGAAAAATGGATACAACTTTTTGACTGCTACTTCGTATCGGTATCGGCAATAGGTCTAAAAAAGTATCTAAAAGGATGAAATTTAGATGTAGATATTGGTACCCTATCGAAGTTAGATATTTGTACCCTGTCGAAGTAAAGAACCATGGCAGATATGTTTGGAACAGCTTCCATTTTTTTGAGAGATTTGCTCGTAGAAAGATTCTATCCATCTGCCGTTTCTCAACGCATTTCTTTAGACAAAGACTCTGTTTTTTCCTCTTTTTGGCTCGTAAATATTTATCAGAACATGGAATGTGAATCAAACCCATGTTTGAATTGAAATTGAGATTGAGATACTGATGCAAGTTCTTCCCTTCTGAATCAGACGGATTCATATCTGAAAGAGGTTGACAATAAGTTCTTTCTAAATTGACTATTTGTCCCTCTGTTAGAGGTGTTCCAGAAATGTCTGCGATTGCGTAAAGAGCTCTACGAACGAATCGAGCGGATAGAATTGGAAAATCGTTAGGTATGAATATGTTAGATACCCGTGACTCGATCGTTGAAATAGCATCTCTCTCCGAAAAAACATGTTTTTTTTTACCGACGCACAAAGAAAATTTTTTGTTGCCAGTGAACAAGATATTAAGGAATTGTCCATACGTAAGATCATAATTATTGATACGGGCCTTTTCTACATAAAAAGGGAATCTTTTGTTACAATAGAACCAGAAGTGATGTGGATTATTCAAGAATCGAAGTCGATTTGCTTTTAAAAAAGAAGATATCAATGAACTTCTATGAAATGGTTTCACGGGATTCATCCAATTGTCTCGATCGTGGGATAGCATTGAGAAATAGGAATCAGTGTTATCAAAGGATTTCCTGCGATTTTTTCTAGTAGGAGTATGGAATGAGTCAATCGTCCACTTTGGTATCTTATTGAACAAAAATGGTGATATTGTTCCTCCATCGATCAACAATTTCGATTTTTGGGAAGTATTATGATCATCCAATAAGAAGGGTTTCAATTTATTCAAATGAACGATTTGAACACCTATTGATTCTAACAACTGATCGCAGAGTTGATCATTCGGACCTTTGAATTGAGAGATGTGGATCTCGGACCCACGAATGGGGGTATTCCCGAAACTCACAAAGAAAAAAGAAAGTGACTTAGACAAAAAGAGAAGGAACTTGGGCAAAAAGAGACGGAACTTGGGCAAAAAGAGACGCAAAAAGGTGGACCAAAATAAACGAAGTGGCTTAGAAGGATCTTGTTTGTCGAAAACCCTGGACCAATCAATCGAATATTGATTAATATTAATATTATTAATATATTGATTAATATTAATTAATATATTAATAATATTAATACGTAATCGATCGAACACTACTTGAAAAACTTGAAAACGGCTCTTCTGCTCAGAAACGAAATGTTCCAAATGTTTCTGGAAATTCTTGCTCCCATTGGACCATTTGTATCTATATGCATCAGGATCCCGATTCATGGATCTCTCGGTTCGAGAAAGAAGAGGATCGAACCATTTCTTCTCACTCTTTTTCAAATTTGATAAATGTTGGTTGATCGTATATTTCATTATAGTTCTATGATTCAGAGTATCATTTCCTATTTGATCCCTTTGAATTCCATATTCGAAGTTGCGATCGGATCTATTCATAAAAAAAAATCGATTCGAACCATTTCTTATGTACCCATGGATGCTATATTGGATTTGAATCAGATTTTGGATCAATCTATATTGATTGACTGCCTTCATTATGTTGTTGATAGCAAATACCACTCTTTTTGGTTTTGGATCTTCCAAAGCATTCCCGCACCGGACCCAATTTTTTCTTATCTGTCGATAAAAAGATTCATTCTCTTCAAAAAAAATAGGAGGTAGAACCAATAAAGATTTCTTTTTCGATTCATCCCTGGAGTTGAATACCTCATTCAAGAATTTTTTTTGATCCAATCCGCAGGAATCAATAGAAAAGGCAAATCCCTTATGATACACCAGATCCGGCTCGGTTATTGATAGAGTTAATAGATCCGCCATTTCTTGAAATCTCTCTTCTGCGTGGTGAAACGTGTATCCTCCCCTGTTCCGGTCATGGAATAGATGAAATAAATCAAAAAATGGATTTTGGTTCAAGAATGAAATCTTCTTGGAACTGTCCATATCCGGTTCATCCTTCGGAACCATATCGCATCCCTGATCTGATGAAATAGGATGAATTGAGACGGTTTTTTGTAAATACGTAATTATCTTGAATATATCAACCATTTCTTTATTTTCCGATCGCCTGAAACGGACAAAAGAAACATCTTGTTGTTTCTTCAACAATTTCTGATCTCTAGTGGACCTCTCAGTAGGAGTCGAACCCAGATAAAGTTCTGACCATCTGTCAGAGAAAAAAGAACGAGAGGATCTTGTAGGATTCCCAAGAAATTCTTCGATTTCTTTGGGAAGTTGTTGAACCTTTCTTTGATTGATCCAAGTACTCTCTTTCGGATCCATGAAAGAACTCTCAGGGATCTCTTTCCCTTTTGGAAGATACAGGAGCGAAACAATCAACCTATGGATATTGGAAGACTCAAAAGAGTCTTCCAATGAATCATTTCTGGGTCCAATGGAGTTTACGGGTATAGGAAGAAGCCCCCTCAAATAGATATTTTTTCTTTCGACCAGATTTCGATTGTTAAGACGATGTAGAAGGACCACTACTACAAGCAGTACTACACCTTTGATCGTGAAAGATCGATTGCTTGTTGAACCCTGCGAATCGCGTGAAAAGAGGATACTTACTATTCGTGGGTCAAAGAGTTTCATAAAACGTTCTTGGTCGAAAAAAACGTGAATGAAAGATCCCACTGAATCCAATTTGGTCCACGAATCTAAGAAATAGTGAGAATTCTTGATCTCTCTCAATACCTCCCTAAACTCAAAAATCCAGGATTTATATAGACGTCGTTTTGCCCTGTCTTGCCTCATATTGATTCCTCCTTAGGATTTCTTTAAAATTTGACTTTATATTTATATATGTATTTAATGAATATTGGAAATTTTTATTATTATCATGTAGAATTGACTTGGAAATTTTTATTATTATCATGTAGAATTGACTTGGAAATTATTATTATATTTATTATTATATAGAATATATAACGATTTTTCTATAGAGTTAGGCTAGATACTTGAAATATATGCTAATCCCCATTACGCATCCATGGCTGAATGGTTAAAGCGCCCAACTCATAATTGGCAAATTCGTAGGTTCAATTCCTGCTGGATGCAGTACAACGCGAACGTTCAATACGTCTATTGGAATTGGCTCCGTATCAATGGAATCTCATCATCCATACATAACGAATTAATATAATTACTATGGTATATTCATATCATAACATATGAACAGTAAGAAGTAGAATTCTTATCGATACCGGAACTCATAGGGAAGAAAATAGATTTATGGATGGAATCAAATATGCAGTATTTACAGACAAAAGTATTCGGTTATTGGGGAACAATCAATATACTTCTAATGTCGAATCAGGATCAACTAGGACAGAAATAAAGCATTGGGTCGAACTCTTTTTTGGTGTCAAGGTAATAGCTATGAATAGTCATCGACTCCCGGGAAAGGGTAGAAGAAAGGGACCCATTATGGGACATACAATGCATTATAGACGCATGATTATTACGCTTCAACCGGGTTATTCTATTCCACCTCTTAGAAAGAAAAGAACTTAAATTTAGAAAGAAAAGAACTTAAATCAAAATACTTAATAACACGGCGATACATTTATACAAAACTTCTACCTCGAGCAGAACCGTCGGCAGTCAAGTGAAATCCAATCCACGAAATAATTTGATCTATGGACAGCGTCGTTGTGGTAAAGGTCGTAATGCCAGAGGAATCATTACCGCAAGGCATAGAGGGGGAGGTCATAAGCGTCTATACCGTAAAATTGATTTTCGACGGAATGAAAAAGACATATCTGGTAGAATCGTAACCATAGAATACGACCCTAATCGAAATGCAAACATTTGTCTCATACACTATAGGGATGGTGAGAAGAGATATATTTTACATCCCAGAGGGGCTATAATTGGAGATACCATTGTTTCTGGTACAGAAGTTCCTATCTCAATGGGAAATGCCCTACCTTTGAGTGCGGTTTGAACTATTGATTTACGTAATTGGAAGTAACCAATTAGGTTTACGACGAAACCTAGAAATCGATCACTGATCCAATTTGAGTACCTCTACGGGATAGACCTCAACAGAAAACTGAAGAGTATCGGCAGCAAGTGATTGAGTTCAGTAGTTCCTCATAGAAAATTATTGACTCTAGAGATATGGTAATATGGAGAAGACAAAATTGTTTGAAGCACCGACAGAACCGGAAGCGCCCCTTGTTTCAAAGAGAGGAGGACGAGTTATTCACATTTCATTTGATGGTCAGAGGCGAATTGAAAGCTAAGCAGTGGTAATTCTACCCCGGGGGAAAAATAGAGATGTCTCCTACGTTACCCGTAATATGTGGAAGTATCGACGTAATTTCATAGAGTCATTCGGTCTGAATGCTACATGAAGAACATAAGCCAGATGAAGGAACGGGGAGACCTAGGATGTAGAAGATCATAACATGAGTGATTCGGCAGATTTGGATTCCAATATATCAACTCATGTGGTACTTCATCATACGATTCATATAAGATCCATCTGTCTAGATATCATCATATACATCCGGAAAGCCGTATGCTTTGGAAGAAGCTTGTACAGTTTGGGAAGGGGTTTTGATTGATCAAAAAGAAGAATCTACTTCAACCGATATGCCCTTAGGCACGGCCATACATAACATAGAAATCACACTTGGAAAGGGCGGACAATTAGCGAGAGCTGCGGGTGCTGTAGCGAAACTGATTGCAAAAGAGGGTAAATCGGCCACATTAAAATTACCATCTGGGGAGGTCCGTTTGATATCCAAAAACTGCTCAGCAACAGTCGGGCAAGTGGGTAATCTTGGGGTGAACCAGAAAAGTTTGGGTAGAGCCGGATCTAAGTGTTGGCTAGGTAAGCGTCCTGTAGTAAGAGGGGTAGTTATGAATCCTGTAGACCATCCCCATGGGGGTGGTGAAGGGAGGGCCCCAATTGGTAGAAAAAAACCCACAACCCCTTGGGGTTATCCTGCGCTTGGAAGAAGAAATAGAAAAAAGAAAAAATATAGTGATAGTTTGATTCTCCGTCGCCGTAGTAAATAGGAGAGTATTGAAAATCAAATATGTTTCTTCGTCTTTACAAAAAAAAATAAAAAAGATAGGAGGAATTTGCTGTGACACGTTCACTAAAAACACTAAAAAAAAAACCCTTTGTAGCTAATCATTTATTGGAAAAAATTGAGAAGCTCAACCGAAGGACAGAAAAAGAAATAATAGTAACTTGGTCCCGGGCATCTACCATTATACCCAAAATGATCGGCCATACAATTGCTATTCATAATGGGAAAGAGCATTTACCTATTTATATAACAGATAGTATGGTAGGTCACAAATTGGGAGAATTTGCACCTACTCGGAATTTCCGGGAGCATACGAGAAACGATAAAAAATCTCGTCGTTAATGTTAATAAAGTTAATATGGGTGCTCGTCGTTTATTGGTGGGAGGTGAACCTTATGATAGAGAGGGTACCTGAGGTAGAAGTATATGCTTTAGGTCAACATATATGTATGTCTGCTCACAAAGCGCGAAGAGTAATTGATCAGATTCGTGGGCGTCCCTATGATGAAATACTTATGAAACTAGAACTCATGCCTTATCGAGCATGTTATCCCATTTTTAAATTAGTTTATTCTGCAGCAGCAAATGCTACTAACAATATGGATTTCGACAAAACGGCTTTAATTATTAGTCAAGCCGAAGTTAACGAGGGTACTATCGTGAAAAAGTTAAAACCTCGAGCTAGAGGACGTAGTTATCCGATAAAAAGACCCACCTGTCACATAACTATTGTATTGCAAGATATCTCTAAAGATAAAAACTTTTATCTATGGTTAAAAAAAAGAGGATGGATATATAAAGAGAAGTATATAGATATTCAAGATAAGTATGAATGTTTTCTATACGAGGCTCTATTTGGGGGCAGAATGCTATGGGCCAATGATGGGTGCGAGGTTTTATGGGACAAAAAATAAATCCACTTGGTTTCAGACTTGGTACAACCCAAAGCCATCATTCCCTTTGGTTTGAACAACCAAAAAATTATCCTGAGGGTCTTCAGGAAGATCAAAAAATACAGGATTGTATCAAGAATTATGTAGAAAAAAATATAAAAATCTCTTCCAGTGCCGAGACAATTGTATATATAAAGATTCAAAAAACGATCGATCTGATCCATGTCATAATATATATAGGGTTCCCAAAATTGTTAATAGAGGATGGATCGCGAAGAATCAAAGAATTACAGAGCCATGTACAAAAAAAAATTGATTCTGTAAACAAAAAACTTAACATTACTATCACAAAAATTGCAAAACCTTACGGACACCCTAACATCCTTGCAGAATATATAGCCGAACAATTAAAGGATAGAGTTTCATTTCGAAAAGCAATAAAAAAAGCTATTGCCTTAACTGAAGAGGCAGATACAAAAGGAATTCAAGTACAAATTGCAGGGCGTATCGACGGAAAAGAAATTGCACGTGTCGAATGGTTTAGAGAAGGTAGGGTTCCCCTACAAACCATTCGAGCTAAAATTAATTATTGTTCCTATACAGTTCGAACTATTTATGGGGCATTGGGCATAAAAATTTGGATATTTACAGACGAGAAGTAATGATCTTTTGGTTATCTTTACATTCTATCCAGTGATGGAACAAAAAATCACCAATTCTTTCATTAGCTTTTCATTCAATAAAAAAAGAGCAATTTGAATTTATAGAATTCTACAGGGTTGAATAAAAATTCAATTGACCATTTCATATAATTGCTATGCTTAGTGTGCGACTCGTTGGTTTTTTATTTTATTAAATTAAGAATTAGGTTGGGATTAAAAAAACAGGAGACCAACCAAAAGTATGAACTAATAATTATAGAACTAATAACCAACCCATTGCTTCGTATTATCTGGATCCAAGGAACCAGTCACTATATGACGTATCGATCATATCGTTGCAGCAACTGATATATTTTTCACAAAAAATAAAAGATAAATCAATCAGATTATAAGTATAAGGTTGTGAAACAAAAATAGGAGGATATGGATAAATGGAAGGGCGAG